ATGTGTTTCACATCCAACTATAACCTGTAACTAAGTACTTTATTTATTTTAAAATGGCAGTTCCAAAAAAACGTATTTCCAAATCAAAAAAGCGTATTCGTAAAAACACTTGGAAAAGAAAGAGTATTGCATCAAGATTAAAAGCTATTTCATTAGGAAAATCCCTTTCGAAGGGTACTTTTAAAAGTTTTTTTTACAAAAAATAAAGAACAATAAGAAGAAGGTGGGGAATAATTTTCGTCGAGTTTATGTAGGATAGAATCAAAGTGCATAACTTTATTATTTCTATTGATTCTTATTTCTTTAGTTAATATCTATAATTTATATCAAATCAATTATAGGTATTAACTACCTAGACTCAATTCACTTTGATTTTTCGTGAAAGTAAATTTTAAAAAGTGGACTCGAGTTCAATTCCAGATAAGCTAAAAATACACAAACCAAATAAATATCATTATATAATTAAAGAAAAGGTCAAAACTCCAATAAGGACCCTTAAACTTTCTTTTTTAACCAATTTTTAGGTTTAAAGGTTCACATCGACTTAAATTTTTTACTTAATAATAAGAAGCATTTATTCTAACTTAAAGACAGAGACCTGCCGCTATGGTGAAATTGGTAGACACGCTGCTCTTAGGAAGCAGTGCTAGTGCATCTCGGTTCGAGTCCGAGTAGCGGCATACTATCATAAAAAAAAAGAGTATAACCCCAATTATACATAAACATCCGAAATAAAAAAGTTAAAACGTTAATTGGGAATTTCATTGAATGAACGTACTTATTCAATTTTAATATAAATTTATTTTTTTTATGATAGTTTCAACCTTAGAGCACATACTCATGCATATTTCCTTTTCAATAGTTTTAGTTTCAATTTTCATTGAAATTTCTTTGAGAATCTTTTTAGTCGCCGAAATTGCAAAACTCTATCATTCATCAGAAAAGGGCATGTTAGTGAGTTTTTTAGGTATAACAGGATTTTTAATTACTCATTTGATTTATTTCGGCCATTTTCCACTAAGTGATTTAACTGAATCATTGATTTTTCTTTCCTGGAGTTTAGCTCTTATTAAGAGCATTCCATATTTCAAAAAAAATACACAATTTTTAAACACATTAACCAGCCCAAGTGTTAGTTTTACTCAAGCTTTTGCTACTTCGGGTCTTTTAACAGAAAAAAAAACAGATTCAATATTAGTACCCGTTCTTCAATCTGAGTGGTTAATAATGCACGTAAGTATGATGATACTAGGCTACGCAGCCCTTTTATGCGGATCTTTATTATCAATAGCCCTGATGGTGATGACATTTCAAAAAAATTCTTTTTGTTCTTATTCTTCTTATAATAATTATTATAAGATTCTATTAAGTCAAGAATTGGATTATTGGAGCTATCGTATTATTAATTTCGGATTTATTTTGTTAACCATCGGAATCCTTTCCGGAGCCGTGTGGGCAAACGAAGCGTGGGGATCTTATTGGAGTTGGGATCCAAAAGAAACTTGGGCATTTATTACTTGGCTAGTATTTACAATATATTTACATATTAGAAAAAAGATAAATTGGGAAGGTCCTAATTCTGCAATTGTAGCATCGATAGGATTTTTTATAATTTGGATATGCTATTTTGGAGTCAATTTAGTAGGACTAGGTCTACATAGTTATGGTTCTTTTCCGTTAACATATAATTAAATGAAAAAATAAATATTATACAAATCGAACCAAGTGTAGCATAAACTATCGAATAGAAACATAGATTCACACAAAGATAGGGAGTGATTTTTATTTTTTGACATCAAAAGCAATATTTTTTTAAGATCTATCTAATGAAAATGAGAATTATTTGCTATAACTATTGTGAATAGTTATAGCATGGGTTTTCAAAAAAAACAGTCAATAGATTCCAGTATGATTTTTTGGAACAGATTAATAAGCTAGACTCATACTGCGAGTTGTTTCATGTCCTAAATAAACTCGGACACTCAAGAAATCTGTTGGACAAGCGGATTCACATCTCTTACAACCTACACAGTCTTCTGTTCTTGGAGCAGAAGCAATTTGTTTAGCTTTACATCCGTCCCAGGGTATCATTTCTAAAACATCGGTGGGGCAGGCGCGAACACATTGAGTACATCCTATACATGTATCATAAATTTTTACAGAATGTGCCATTGGATCAATACATTTTTACCATCCTAAAGTTTCGATCCAGTATAAAAAAAAATAATATACTTTAAATTATTTTCTCGACTAGATGATTCAATGAGTTATTAGAATTTGTATACGGAAATAGATTTATGGATTAGTGTAGGAAAGAGAGTTAAAAGAGGTAAAATACTTTTTTTTTACTTTATTTCGTAGGTTTTTGGAAATAAATATGCTCTCACTACTCAATCGGACAATTTTTTTTAGGCCTATTTATCGAATTGATATTAATAATAAGAATATCAATTCGATAAATACACAGCTTAGCAATAAAAAAATAGGGTTTATTTAAAAAATTATAAAAAAATCCTCCTCTATTATTTCTATTTAAAATTATAAGTCTTCATGTATCCGTAGCAAATTTAAATAGGTTCGACAAAAACTCTATTTTTTTATAAAAAAACTTTACTTGAATAGTGCCAAATCATTTAGGTCCAGTAATATGGTTATTGCTTCTGTAAAATAAAGTCGCTAAATAATAAGCCTAAATTGGGCTCGCAATAATTAAAAGATTTTTGATATAAAGAAACTAATGAGTAAAAAAATAAATAAAACTCGCCTATGATTGGCTGGGTGCTGAGGCCCTTTATTTACTAAAAAATTTACTATAAATGAGTCCTTTTGTTGTAGTTGTTGCAGTGTCATCATTTTGTTACTTATTTATTCCTTTTTATTATTTAATCAATTGCTTCAATGGAAAATAAAAGGAAGTTCTCAGAAATTAATAAATGAAACGAAACAAAATAGGTTCCTTCAATTCAACATTAATAAGTTTTTGTATCTCTAATTTCCAATTTAGAAATTAATTCGTTATAAATTCTTTTATTTTTTTTTGAAAAATACGCTAGCAGTCGTTGGCGTTTTCCCAAAATTTTACGCAAACCTTTCTGCGATAAATAGTCTTTTTTGTGCAATTTTAAATGGGAAGTAAGTATATATATTTTATTGGTGAAATTTAATATTTGAAATTCAACGGAACCTCTGTTTTGTTGGTTTTCTTTTGGATAACTAGATAAGTTTTTGATCATAAAAAAATTAATCCCCCTCGACTGATATGGATTTGAAAAACTCAAAAGAATGTAACTATTTTGAAAATGAGAATTCAATAGAAGAAATTGCTTTCTGAACTCCTAAATGTCTCCATTCAAATTAATTAATTAATTAAAAATCCTAATTTGAATTCATAATAGGTAGAATATATTGAATAAGTTTTTAAATGAGGTATGTGGGCATTTTTTTTCTTTTATTCTGCTACCACTTACCCCATTTCAAGGTATATATCACTATATATCACTATATATCAACGAATTTTCAACGGTAGATACATAAGGATCCTTAACATACTAAAACGACTTCCATTATGAGTATAAAACCAATACCGATTCATACAAGCTAAATCTTGTAAGCGATAAGGAGGCCAAAGAAAAAATTCAATGTATTTTTTTTGTTTGTCCCAAAATGGATTCAATGTTTTTGATATGTTGTTGTTGCAAACTAAAGAATTTGTATCCACGCCATTCCATTTGTTTGAATTTAAACAAATTAGAATTCTCAATTCTCTACGATGCTTAGACGATAAAATATTTTCCAGAATAAGCTGATCAAAATGATTGTTATCTTGAGTTCTAATTATTCTTTGTTTTTGGTAGGTTTTATTCATTTGATGTTTAATCTTCTGAATTAACGAAATACTTATGGTTTGATACATAATCAATTTTCCATTTTTTTTGATAGACAGCGGTAGGGGATAAAAAAAAAATCCCGTCTTTTTGAATAATTCTGGAACATCGAAATTCTTAGTCACCTTTTCAGTAATCCGTGGCACGATACGTAAATTTAACTTTCTCCTTTGAATGAAAGATAGAATTATTTTATTTTTTTTTTTAAGTCTTAGCAGAAGACAAAATATCTGGATATTTTTGAAAAAACTTTGATTGAAAGTAATACCCCCTCTTAATTGAAAAATAAAATACTTTTTTAAAAAAAATTCTATATTTGATTGTGTCGAATCTTTTTCAAGATCTTTTTCAGTTTCACTTTTCTGTTGATTCTCAGTTTCACCTTTCTGTTGACTATCCGTTTCACTTTTTGGTTGACTATCCGTTTCACTTTTCTGTTGATTCTCAATTTTACTTTTCTGTTTATTTGTAGTTTTCTTTTTCTTTTTACTTTTTAGTTGATTGAGATTCAAATTTAAAATAAGTAAATTGCTTTGTATAATCCATGGTTTTGTTTTATATAGATTCAAAAATAACACAAATTCCGGGAAGAACCAAAATTCCAGATTCGTGAAGGGACGATGAAAGATTTGTTGATTCATTCCCATCCAATCAACTAAATAATTTTGAGAATTAGGTTTATTCAATTCGGTATTTGGTTGAATCGAAAGAGACAAAAGTTCTTTTTCTTTTTTCAAAATTTTATCAATGAATTTAAGAAATTCCATTTCATCGATTAATTGATAATTATAAGTTCCTATTGAAGTATCTTGATTACTACTGGAATTAAGCGTGACCCAGGACTCAATATTCACTTTGGTTTTCAGAGAAAAATTGAGATTTTCCCAATTCAAATATTTTTGATCTAACTTTTTTTCTATATATGGAATATCTACCCTTTCTATTTTTCCTAGTAAATTATGGATATGGATCTTTCTCGTTATCGCAAACAAATTGTTTTTTGACATATTTTTATTAAAAAAAATCGCTTGACGTTTAGTTACTGGTAGCGTTGATCTATAAATAACTGAGGCACTTTTTTTTTCAGCATGAATGAATTTCGCTGATAAACAATCATATCGATAGCATTTTTGAAAATTATCTTTTTGATTCTTATTTGATACTGAGGTAGGACCCTTTTGTTTCTTGTAATCACTTAATTTTAATTTTATACCAAATTTCCTTTTATTTAAAAAGTCGGTTGTAGACCTACGATATCGCTTAATCCTATTTTGCCATTTTTGTTTTTGTAAGCTTAAGCTAGACCAGAGAATCTGAGATAAATCATATTGATAATTCCCTATTAACCAAAATTTCCATTGATTGGTTCTTAGGACTTCTGATTGAAGTCTTCCTTGTGTGCAAAAGGATTCCTTGAGTTTATTGTTAATGAACAAAGATGTTCCAGGCTTATGAAGAACATATATTAAATTACGTACGTTCAAAATACCGGTTTGTGATATTTTGTAAAATACATATGCTTGTGACAAGTGCGATAAATCATCAAAACTTTCTGAATTTTTCAGAAAACGATTCTTTTTTAGATGTGAAATAAAATGACGTTGATTTTGAAGTTTTTTATTCATTCTTTTTTGATTTGTTTCATTTTTGCAAATGTATTTATCAATCAACTTTGTTCTTGATTCCATAAATAGTTCTTTAGTGATTCGACAAATAGATAAAGTATATAAAAAAAGATCACTATAGATTCTTTGCCTCAAAAATTTTATAAAAAAGAGAAAAAAATGAAATTTACATATTAATATATTTTTGAATTTATTTTTTTTTTTTTCTAAAAGTCTAAAAAAATCTTTCGACAACGCTAACCTCGAACTTGTTTTTGAAAGGCTCATGGCTAGTTCTAGAGTTACCCTTTTTTTATCTTCGGTAATTCGTTCTAGCTTTTTTTTTCTTGTACTTGTCCGATCAGTGATAACTTTCAGTTTTTCTATCGGTGAAGAATTGTTCCCATCTGCAATTTTTTCAATGGGACGAATGTATTCCTTTAGTATCGGACTGCTTAATTTAGCATATTTTTTGTTTTTCAATCTACTCGGGTTTAATTTTTTTAAAAAAATACAGATGCGCGTTTTCATATTCTGAATTCTTTTGTCAAATTCCTTCAAAACGGGTGCACAAAAAGAATGTGTTTTTCGTGGATGACCAAAGGGTTGTTCTGTTTCCCTTCCCCAAACTGTTAAAAAACAAAAGTTATCACGAGATTTTAATGATTTCTCTTCGTACCAAGGTTTGATACAGAAAGGAAATAGAATTTTTATCTGAATACCTTCGGTTAACCAATTTTCCGGAAATTTTTTTTCGGCTAAAGGAACACCATTATAAGTACACTTCACATGCGTTTCTCTATTCAATTCCTCGAAATCTTCAGACCATTCAGGCATTTGAAAAAGAAGCATCCGGCCAACATTTTTTCCGATTATCAATGAAGGTAATAGAATATTTTTTCGAAGAATTGATTGGATTATTAACAAACAACCCCGGATTATTTGGGTAGCTGGAAAAGCATCCCAGGCTTCTCCTATCGCTAATCGTTCTTTTTCCTCTCGTCGTTTCTGTTCTTTTTTTTCTTCTCTTTTTTTTATTTTTTTTTTTTCGTTTGTATACTTTAAAGTACTAAAACGCTTTATCGATGACCAATAAAAAAAAAATTCTTTGATTTTAACCAGGTGGGCGAAAGAAAAAAAGCTTTTTTTTTTACTCCGGTCAAAAAAAATAGGGGAGTGCACATTTGCGTTAAAAAAATCTTCAATCACTATTTTACGTCTCTGACTTCGCATAGAGTCTTTTATTAAGCCTTGACGAAAATCCGATTGTTGCGGATAGCGTATTAAAAAAAGTTTATCCTTATCGTCGGATTCCGCTTTAGTTTTCGTTTGATTAATATTGGTATTTTGATTGGTCTCATTTGGATTTGGAGTCTTAGCTTGGATAGGCTTAGCCTCTTTGGCAAGATCAAAAATGACCACACTTATTCCCTTTCTTGACCGAATATCATGATCTTCCGGTGGATTTTTGTAATACGATATTTGTTCCAATTCAGTAATTAATTTGTATGACCATCGGGGAATTTTTTTACTTATTTCGTTAATTCTAATTGATTTTGGTTTCAAGTTTTTATCATTAGTCTCAATTGTGTTTTCAATTACATTGAATAATTTTTTTTTTATTTTTTTTGAATCCAGGTGAAATGGTTTTTTTTGAGGATTTTTAAAAAATAAAGCATGAAGGCTATTTATCATCACTGGCTCGTTCGAAGTGTCGTTTGAAGTCTCGTTTAGCGGTGGTGTAGGCGAAAGTTCTCTTTTGATTCTTCCGCGGTAAGACCCCTTGAATAAGGGATCAAACTTTTCTGGTAAATATTCTTGTTTAGTCTCATCCTTAGAGATACATAATCGCGTTCTTGTTGTTCCAATTTCAATTTTGTCAAGATTGGAAATTCGATTGAACAAATCACTTTTTAGATAATTCAATTTTTGTTTTTTTCTATAAACCCAACCACTGTCCAATGTATTAGAACTAGTTTTGTCTAGTGACAAAAGTGGGATCTTTGTTTTGA